AATGGTAAAAATAGAACGGAAGCATGAGAATTTCCTGAAAATTACTTATGGACATCGTATACAGATAAACTACCCGATTAGATAATATTGTGTACCAATTTATGTTCTGGGATTTATATATACCCGGAATTGCTGTTATAATTGAAATTGCGAAGGATTTTTTTTCAATAAAAAAACCAATACTGATTGTATCAATTTTTATTTTCTTATATCATTAAGGAAACGCAATTTGAGATTCAAATTTACGAATCATTCATGAATTATATAATAGTTAACGGTTCCAGTTTGTGCTGAATTTTTTCTTTTATGACTGAAAAATCAAAATTTTGTTTTTCACTAGAAAAGTAAGGGAAATTTTTAGAGATTGTATGGTTTTAAGATACTATACAATCAATCGAAGGGATGGATCCAACTCAAACAAAAAAGAAAGATTTCTTTTAGAAAAGGAATTAAGGAAAACGGGATTAAGATTCAAAATACAAGTACAATAAATAAGAAGACAAAAGGATAATTTTTTGATAGATTTTGATTTGGTATCGTTTTGGCGGCATGGCCGAGCGGTAAGGCGGGGGACTGCAAATCCTTTTTCCCCAGTTCAAATCCGGGTGTCGCCTAATCACCAAAAGAATTGACATACTTTCTTCTGTTTTGCTGATAGAATTTTGGAAATTTTTCCGGCGGAAGCAAACGGAGGAAACTGATAAATCGTGATAGTCCTTCCATTACTAACGGAGTGTCTACGGGCCGGGTTTTGAATTAGATTGGATAGCAGGACGGAAATCAAATTCCGTTTTTAGTTGCGGAAAGGCCAGAAGATACTTTGTATACATATTCATCAAAGTCTTTGAGTACTCCGGCATTCAATCAATATTAATTCGATTGAATGAGTAATTGGCTTTTACTTAATATACCTTTTATACCTTATATACTATACCTTTTTTCTTTTTTCGTTAACCCCTAGTCAAGAACAGAACATAATAGGGCGTCCTCCGATTGTTTCATAGAGACAATAAGGGACGGTAAGGATTAGATCAAAACAAAATGGGAAAGAAATAGGGTATGGGTTGGGTAGTGATCTACCTTTCTTCTATTTTTTTAGACTTTTTACTTAACTTAATGAAGGACAACAAAAGAAAGAATAGATTTTTAGTATTTCTACATAATTTTTAGTATTTCTACATATTAGTAGCATTTCTTTGATACTTCCAAGGGGGTCTCCGCATATTTTGCTTGTGCTTAATCTTTTCTGATTATACTAGAAATCTTATAAGACCCCTTATAAGTTAGAGTTGGATTTATTGGATTGTTTCATCAACGACGTTAGGTCAGAATTTTTGACTCTGCGCCAGTGATTCCACTATTATTTATTAGTGAACAATAATTCAAGAATTCCTTCATAGATAGGGGACATAATTCACATGGATATAGTAAATCTCGCTTGGGCTGCTTTAATGGTAGTCTTTACATTTTCCCTTTCACTCGTAGTATGGGGAAGAAGTGGACTCTAGAAGTACTACTAATTGTAATTGAGTTTAGGAATTAAACTGTATCCATTTTTTTTATAAATCGTTCAGTTCTGAAAAGCTTTTTTTAGTTGAAATTTCATTATTTCAACACTATTTCAATTTAAAATTCAATTTTTAAATTGAAATAGAAATAAAAAAATATCTGCATTTCAAAATTCTCTTGGGTTTTCGTGTAGTAATATAGTTTATGAATAATATATATGAAGAATACTCTTTCAATCAAACAAATATTTCAATTATTTCCGTGTTTGTATTTCGAAAGTAAAAAGAATACAAAGTAAAAGAAATACAAATGGTAGTAAATTTATTCCAACTGAATTCTTGATCAATTTTCTATTTCGATGAACCGACTCTTACTAAAATTAGATATGGACCGTGAGGAAGAGTTGCACTTTTTTTATTTTACTTTTTTGTTTCCCTTTATTCAAAGAGAAAATAGTTCTGTTATTACATTACGTAGATGCACATTTTCTATCGGAAACAACACAGACATAGTAGTTCTCTAACGAGATACTACACAGACTAAAATATTGTATTGTCTTGGGCGAGTCACATATTGCGCACTTCCCGTTTGTTTTAATATTTTGGAAATTTTATTTATGTTGTACTTGTTTTATTGAACTCACTGTTCAAACGTTAAAAGAGGTTTACTAATCCTTTCCCCCCCTTTTTTGAAATCCGAAGAAGTTTCCATAGATCATATGTCAACTGATCGATCAATGACTTCTTCGTCGGAATGCTAATAAAAAGATTACTTTATTTTCTTTTATTATACCCATCGAAGAGGCCCTTGATTCTTTTGATCGGGATTCATATTGAAAATAATCAGCAATCCAGGAATTAGAATCGTACGAGTCGCTTTTCAATTATTTCAAATTGATTGAAATCAACACAAATTAAATACAAGACAGATGGATAAAGCAAAGAAATAGAATTGGGGGGGCACTATATACATTATATATAATATGTAATTGATATCGATATATACCAATATATAGGAATATGACGATACTATTGTAGATTGATCTCTATTAAATTAACCCGGATTACAATACACCTTATATACACTACAATAAATATCCACTACAATAACAATAGTAGATAGTATGGTAGAAAGATTCAGATATTTCTTTCTACCATACTATCGTATTTCATAGAATACGGCTAATTCGAGTCTGCCCATTTCATTTAAGACGCGAAATTTGAATCCCTTTCTTCTCTTCAATTATTGATAAGAACTAAAAAGTCAAGTTTAATTCAAATTAATCACCTTGGCTGACTGTTTTTACGTATATTATAAGTAAAAAAGCGGTAGGAACTAGAATAAACAGTGCAGTAGCAATAAATGCGAGAATATTTACTTCCATAATCTCATTGTTTCATTTTTCTTTAATTCGCAATAACTCGGGAGTTAATCCCATAGAGATAATAAATCTTTCGCTTGTAAATTCAATGGGATGAATTACATCTTGATGATATCGAATCGGATCAATATCATGAATAACAATATCTGCACTATCAAATCAACTCATCGTCAAGAATTGAATAGTATAACATAGGAAGATCTTTTATCCATACCGAACTCCAAATTTTATTCCTGATCCAACCAATAATAATAATTCCTTTTTTTTATTTAGCATTCTTTTTCATTCTTTCTTTTCTATCACCTACCGCCCTCTTTGTACAACCATCTGATGAAGTATCATTGAACCGCCCTTACACTTACCATTGATTCTAAACAACCCCCAACAAACAATAGAAGCTAAATAAAAAAAAAAAGGAAGAAGTTCGAAACTTATTTTTTTACTGATCTAATCTAATCTTCTTGGAAAACAAAAGAAGGATGATAAAGACGAGTACAAGTTTCGGTATAAAAAAATCTAATATTCCATCAAATTAACTATTTTATTTATTTTTAGCTAAAAATAAATAAAGTTTGTTCTTTCAAGGAAACCCCTTAATAAAAAAATTGCACCCCCCCCTAATAAAAAAGCGATCCCTGAAAGTATTCTATTACAATAACTATGTTAAAGTTATTTTATATCGTGCAAATTCCATTTATATATGTACTTCCGGGAAACATACAGTACTCTACTCTATTCGACAGATCAGGAGTAATCGAAAAAGCCATACCCAGTACAGTATGGTATCTCTTGGAATCCTGAATCTGATGCTACCAATAATTGTCCTAATCCACATATGTCTATCTCCCATCAATCGAATTCAGTACTAGTCAAAGAAATGAAAATTCCCCCATTGCTGATAAATGTGAAATAAAAAAGAAAAAAAAAAAGAAAGAAGAGGGATTGCCGTTGGGAATGAAATTCTACTTAACTTTCTTTCACAAAAAATCTTTCACAAAAAATAGAGAGCGGAATTGATATATTTTTTTATTGGATCCGTCGGGACTGACGGGGCTCGAACCCGCAGCTTCCGCCTTGACAGGGCGGTGCTCTGACCAATTGAACTACAATCCCAAGTAAATACCATAATAAAATAAAGTATTATGTATACATATTTTTATGATTTTATTCTAACCCTTTCAATTTAGAATTTAGATTCAAATTGGCGTGTTGTAACAGAGCCATGAGTGATATATTGATACCCATATGGGTATGCGCTTTAATGAGAACGACCTGGATTACTAGTAATCCTTTCGTTATTGCCAAATAAATGGGATAATTACTCTTTCAATGAAAAAGGGTTTTTTCTTTACCCCTTTCCTTAGATTTTATTTTATACTTACAGATCCTAATTTGTTGGAAAAATAGAGTAAATAAATAGTGCTATAGATATATATATATCAGAGAAGAAAAATTCTCTTCCGTATTGGGGGATCGGATCGGGCATTTCGGGAGAGCACAAAATGGGTTATATGATACCATTTCGTGGTAGATCGGCGAATTTTTGGGCCGAGCTGGATTTGAACCAGCGTAGACATATTGCCAACGAATTTACAGTCCGTCCCCATTAACCGCTCGGGCATCGACCCAGGAAGAATAAATTCCAGGCTTATTGATAATCCATGATCAACTTCCTTTCGTAGTACCCTACCCCCAGGGGAAGTCGAATCCCCGCTGCCTCCTTGAAAGAGAGATGTCCTGAACCACTAGACGATGGGGGCATACCATACTTGCAGGATCGCCATCATACTATGCTCATAGTATGAACAGTTTTTTTAAATTGTCAATAGAATGGAATGGTATGACTCGATACGGAGGATCTTTCCATCTTTCACGATTCTATAGCATTTTTTTCCGCCAATAATTTAGTTCATAATTTAGTTCCGAGACTGCGCCAAATTTCTTTATCAATCATTCAATGAAATATGTTGGATCTCTGTTAAATTAGTGGGTACATGTATGAATCAAATGAATTTCGTTATGATGTCAATTAGGATCGGAAACAATTCATTGTATTGCTATTTATCAAATCCAATATCAATAAACCGTTTTATTTTACCTATATTCACTA